ATACAGGCGTGGTGATCAGTTGGACTTTTGATTAATTAACATCTCTTTTTTTACTGACCTCCTTCTTGCTTTCATATGCGGGAGGTCTAATTCAGATTGCTGCTCAATTATTTGCGAACAGTGGAATTTTGACACAATCTAATAAACAAGAATTAAATCACGCTCTGTAGGATTTGAACCTACGACATTGGGTTTTGGAGACCCACGTTCTACCGAACTGAACTAAGAGCGCTTTTCTTGTTTTTTCTAAAAAACGAAAAGGCTATAAACTATAAAGAGGACATTCTTTAAACTATAAAGAGGACATTCTTTAACTTTAAGCCGAATAGATTTTGTACGTATATACTATATCATAGTCTATCATAAATTTCAGAATTATATGTATGTCCAATTTTATTAAAAAAAGATAGATCTAAAATAGATCCCTCGTTACTGCTCAGAAGAGCAGTAATAGGTAGGGATGACAGGATTTGAACCCGTGACATTTTGTACCCAAAACAAACGCGCTACCAAGCTGCGCTACATCCCTTTCAATTGGTTTACAGTGTCATTGTAGAGAATTCCTGCCTTGTTTTCCACATCCTTCTTCTTTTTTATTGGTATATCAAATTAATTTCTTATTTTTTTTTGTCTCATATCAGATAACAAACATATAATTAAAAAATTTACTTTTTTTACGAAAATTCTATCAATTTAAATTTTACATAAAAGGCGTTTCCATTTGAAAATGGAATCTATAAGATCGTTCTAGTAGACTATATTTCAATTCTAATTTTTAAAACGTGGGGGTTACGTATACAAGAATTTCTTAACTACATGTACATCTGTAGTTATATATATTACTATATATAATGTAATACAATAAAGAAGAAAGAAGGAGGATTTCAAATGAGAGATCTAAAAACATATCTTTCCGTAGCGCCGGTACTAAGTACTCTATGGTTCGTTTCATTAGCAGGTTTATTAATAGAGATTAATCGTTTATTTCCAGATGCATTAACATTTCCTTTTTTTTAATTCTAGTTATTAACATCATAAAGGGTGAAAAAATTTAGAGATACAATCAACGATCTGGGACTTATTATCCCCCCCCACCTTTTTCTAATTAATTCTAAAAAAAAATTAGAAAAAGGTGGGGGCGAAAGGTCATAAAAACGTGGGTTCAGGATTTATTAATAGAACGAAAAAAGGGTGTTGCTAGGGAAAGAGTATCCTACGAGATACTTAAAAAAATACTGTACAAAGATTTTAAATATAGTTTTCAAAAAATCATTGTATTGCTTATTATTTTATTTTTATTGAATTACTAAATAATATTCATTGCAACAAAATATTTCCGAATTTTTATTTAGTTAACAGCTTTTATTTTTTTGGTTCTTGTTCTTTCTGGATCCTAAAAATAAAATAGAAGATTGGGGTGAATCATAAATCCAAAGGAGGTTTCATGGCCAAGGGTAAAGATGTTCGAGTAACAATTATTTTGGAATGTACCTGTTGTGTTCGAAATGATATTAAGAAAGAATCGGCGGGAATTTCCAGATATATTACTCAAAAGAATCGACATAACACCCCTAGTCGATTGGAATTGAGAAAATTCTGTCCCTATTGTTATAAACATACAATTCACGGGGAAATAAAGAAATAGATAAAATTGAGTGCTTGTATGTCAACTGTTATTTTAAGAACAGGAATAATGATAGTATCTATCTATCTATATTACATATATATAAATATAAACAAATAAATCAATAGAAATAAATCTAATCCTATATTCTTAATTCTATTATAGAAACTCTATTCTATATTCTATATAGAATATAAATAGAAAAAAGAATATAAATAGAAATCGTTTTTATTTTGATTGGATCAAAATAGGATTTTAGAGATAAGGAATAAAAAAATTATGAATAAATCTAAGCGACTTTTTACTAAATCCAAGCGATCTTTTCGTAGGCGTTTGCCCCCGATCCAATCGGGGGATCGAATTGATTATAGAAACATGAGTTTAATTAGTCGATTTATTAGTGAACAAGGAAAAATATTATCTAGACGGGTGAATAGAGTGACTTTAAAACAACAACGATTAATTACTATTGCTATAAAACAAGCTCGTATTTTATCTTTGTTACCTTTTCTTAATAATCAGAAACAATTTGAAAGAAGTGAGTCGACCCCTAGAACTACTAGCCTTAGAACCAGAAAAAAATAGACTTATTCTTCAATTGAATAAAAATTACAAACTGAAGGAATTAAAAAAGAGATTAATTTTTTGTTCGAAAAATCCAATCAAGAATCAAAATTTGATTGTTACGTCTGTGTCTCTCAAAAAAATAAAAGAATCGTCGAAAAAAAAAAAAAAACTCTTTTTTTTTAGCGACTATATACCCTCGTTTTTTTTATAATACTAATTTCTACTCTACCTTCCCGAGCTCATTCTCCTTAGAACTCTATTTCAAATATTTTAGTGGGTTTCCTCCAACCCCCTTATTTTTTGATCTCATTCGAAATCGTATAAAGACAACTCCTATTTAATAGAGCTATTTGTGCAAGTATTTTCCGGTTAAGAAGTAATTGCTTCTTGTACAGATTGTGTATGAATCGGTTATAACTATAGAATACCCCCGTTTCGTGAATTACGGCATTTATTCGAGTGATCCATAAACGCCGAAAATCCCTTTTTCTTTTACCCCTATCCCGATGAGCCGAAACTAAAGCTCTTATTCTCTGTTGAGTCATAGTTCGTGTAAGTCGTGAATGAGCCCCTCGAAAGCTGGATGCAAATAAACGAAGTTTTGTTCTGCGCCTCCGAGCTATATATCCGCGTTTAATTCTAGTCATTGAATAAATCAAACTTTGATGAATAACTAATTCTTTTTTTAGTTATTCTTTTCCCCTTTACTAGTCTATTAATAACCACACGAATTATTCCAATGTATAAAAAAAATTCCAATGGCTTTTGCTACTCTAACCTTCCCCACCACTATTTTTTTGCTAGGTATTTTCCTTTGCTTTGAAAGGAGAAATATCCTTGATACTTACATATAAAAAATAGAATAACTACAAAAAGTAGTAAAAATAAATGGATAAATAGTGGGTTCCATCGTTTATATGGTTACTTCTAAAACGGTGAGGTCCTCTCTATACACCGGAGCTCCTTCTTTTAATTAATCAATACTATTGGTAACTTGTACAATTCACATTCTTTGGCTCTACCCCATGAATATTCCAGTAATAGGTCTTTCACAATGAGATCCACTTTATACAGTAACGGTATTTCATTTTAAAAATTGATTTGGTCATTTACCCTGTTAGTCCGTTCTTTTCTTTCAAGAGTGGAATCTTAAAAAAAAGTAATTTCCCCCGCTTAATGGATAACCATTTGTTATCATTGGGGGTTTTCTAAAAAATGGAGTTGATTGGATTTGCACCAATGTAAACCATAAGTTTCAGACACAATAGAAGATATGAGCGATCTAGCTTTTTTAAATAATGGATCGAGTTCCTACATTATATTTTATTCAAAGGTACTGATCCTTGATATTTAAAAAAGAATTTACTTTTTGGTCTATGATCTAAACGAGTCGCACATACACCCGAGTACATGTTCCTCGTCGCTGAGGGCATCCCCTAAGCGCTGGGGATTTCGTGACATTTCGGATTGGCTGTCTTGTATTTCTAATAAGTTGTTTAATAGTTGGCATACGGAATCATATAAATAATGGGCTGGTTTAGATTGGTTCTAACCGGCTAATTCTGAATTACTTCTCTTCAAGATTCTCTTCAATATATTTTTTTTATATTGAAGAGAATATGAAACTACACCTTTAATCTAAAAAGATATAAAATTATAAATTGTAGATTTGCATGAAATCGCTCCTATTTTTTATTGAACCGCTACAAGATCAACAATTCCATGAGCTTGGGCTTCTGTTGCTGACATAAAAACATCCCTTTCCAGGTCTTCGGATACAACCCATATAGGTTTGCCCGTTCTTTGTACATAAACCCTTGTGATGGTTTCGCGAAGTTTTAGTAGTTCTTCCGCTTCCAAGATAAATTCTCCCGTTTGTGCCTCATAAAACGAAGTAGCGGGTTGATGGATCATTACCCTGATGATATAATAGAAAAGGTTCTTATATTTCGCAGAACGAGGCGAGATAACCAAAAAAGCAGATAAATTTGAAAAACCGTACAGGCTTTTTTGTGCATTGCATACGGCTCCACAATGGAATTTACGTTTTTTTGACCCTTCTTTTCGGCGAACGAAAACAAAATATAGGTTGTATTATACGCAGATCCATAAATGATCCAATTACCATCCTTCTTTTTTGTAGGAGTTAAAAAAAATACTATGATGGTTCCGTTGCTTTATATATCATTTTTTTTATTCGTCTATGATTCAGCAATCCCAAAGTGTCTTTTTTAATATAAATTTTGTAAATAAGCTTCCGGTGTGAAAACAAAGTTTGTGACGCTGAGATGTGCCCGAATAGGTAAGATATCATTTGAAATACCCCTTCCTTATCTCATACTACTCTTTCAATATATAATCTAATTTTTTTATCTCAAAAATTTCATATTGAATTCGAAGTGCCATGCTATTATTACTTAACTAATTCATATTTCCGGTGGCGAAGGCATAGTATTTTTTCTCTAAAATTAAAAAAATCGTTGGCGCCAAGCGTGAGGGAATGCTATACGTTTGGTAATTGCCCCTCCGACTAGGATAAAGGATGCTATTGAAGCGGCGAATCCCATGCATACTGTCTGTACATCGGGTCGCACAAATTGCATAGTATCATAAATAGCCATTCCAGATATTACCCATCCGCCAGGAGAGTTTATAAACAAATAAAGATCTTTGGTATCCTTTTCTATACTGAGATATATCATAAGACTAATAAGTTGATTCGAGATTTCGGTATCAACTTCTTGGCCTAAAAAAAATAATCTTTCTCGATAAAGTCGGTTGATTAGGATAAAATTTTATTCCTTAGGAGCCGTACAGGCACCTTTTGATGCATACGGTTCAATAAAAATTGTGAAAAAATCAATGTGTCCATTCCAACCCCTTGTTTTCATAGAAGGCTTTTCTTTCTAACTTTTAAGGGAAGGGCTTGCTCCCTTTTTAAAAGTATAAGAAAAAAGACGTTTTTGCCCCTTTTATTAGATATTATAATCCTATAATAAAATGGTTGATTAAGCCTGTCAGACTAACTTGATTGATTGATATTTTTTTTTCATCGAGATTCAGTTGAAATGGCGATGGTTTTTTCTTGTTCCTGAACGGGCTTCTTCCTTTTTTTATTCCATTTTTTAGGTTTATGCTCTACCCCGAGTAAAAGGAAAAATTTGCCCGATTTTTATTTGCACATATAGGACAAATGAACCAAATACCGCGTCTTTTTTTTTTTACTACTCCTTCTTTTTTTTCAATTAATTTCTTTCACATGTCTTCTGTCAAATAGTCACTAAATTTTGAATTATATTATTTGATTTGATCAACAGTTTTAGATCACCCTGTTTAAATTTTTTGTATTTTTTTATATAAATTTTTATCATAATTTTGCATATCATAACAAGTAGTAATTATAAAAATATTATATATTAATTATCAATTGGGTTTTTGCTAAACGGAGCCTGGATACTTCATTTTATTAGTCCGATCACGTAAACCATAAAAAAATTTGATAATCGAATATCAATCTAAATACTCCCTGCATTTAATTCCACTTTATTTTTTGCGCTTCGCGTTACAAACTTTTGATAATTAAATCAATCTTTTTGGGCGAAACAGAGGATATCTCGATCGAGGGAGAAAATGGGAAAGTCCCGTATAGCCCAATATATCTGACAAGTCGCACTATATGTCAACCCAAGTTGGATCTCCTTCTCCGGGACTTCGAAAAGGTACTTTTGGAACGCCAATAGGCATGAAATGAAAAAAAAGAGAATGAAGTTCTCTACTTCACTTTGATGTGGAAACGTAAGACTAGGGTTTCATTTTTTAATAATATTATCCTTTTTTCCTACTTTATTAATCATATTTAAATATTAATCATATTTAAATTAATCATATTTAATACATAAGTTGAATAAGCTAAAATAAAATATAAAATAAAAGTAAAGTAAGAGATAATGAATAAAAAGAAAGGAAATTTTTTACGAACGGGCTTCTGAATGATGAACAACAATAGCTATCTTGGTTCATATAAAATAGGATTCACCCCCATTGCGTATTGGTACTTATCGGATATAGAATAGATCCGCTTCCCTTTTTTCCTATGAATCGAATTGTTCCATTATTACTAACAGAATAGAACAAATATTAATCCTTTCTCCGAAATAATTACCTAAAAAGGGGGGGTCCGTAGCATAGTTTTTTCCAATGCAATAAAGTTACATAGTGTCTATTTTTCGTTGATAAAGGGGTATTTCCATGGGTTTGCCTTGGTATCGTGTTCATACTGTTGTATTGAATGATCCCGGTCGTTTGCTTTCTGTTCATATAATGCATACCGCTCTGGTTGCTGGTTGGGCCGGTTCGATGGCTCTATATGAATTAGCTGTTTTTGATCCCTCCGACCCTGTTCTTGATCCAATGTGGAGACAAGGTATGTTCGTTATACCTTTCATGACTCGTTTAGGAATAACCAACTCATGGGGCGGTTGGAATATTACAGGAGGGACTATAACGAATCCGGGTCTTTGGAGTTACGAAGGGGTAGCCGCAGCACATATCGTGTTTTCTGGCTTATGCTTCTTGGCAGCTATTTGGCATTGGGTATATTGGGATCTAGAAATTTTTTGTGATGAACGTACAGGAAAACCTTCTTTGGATTTGCCTAAGATTTTTGGAATTCATTTATTTCTTTCAGGAGTGGCTTGCTTTGGTTTTGGCGCATTTCATGTAACAGGATTATTCGGTCCTGGAATATGGGTATCCGACCCTTATGGACTAACCGGAAAAGTCCAACCCGTAAATCCGGCGTGGGGCGTGGAGGGTTTTGACCCTTTTGTTCCGGGAGGAATAGCCTCTCATCATATTGCAGCAGGGACGTTGGGTATATTAGCGGGCTTATTCCATCTTAGTGTTCGTCCGCCTCAACGTCTATACAAAGGATTACGTATGGGTAATATTGAAACCGTCCTTTCCAGTAGTATTGCTGCTGTCTTTTTTGCAGCTTTTGTTGTTGCTGGAACTATGTGGTATGGTTCTGCAACTACTCCCATCGAATTATTTGGTCCTACTCGTTATCAATGGGATCAGGGATACTTTCAACAAGAAATATATCGAAGAGTTAGTGCTGGACTAGCCGAAAATCAAAGTTTATCAGAAGCTTGGGCTAAAATTCCTGAAAAATTAGCTTTTTATGATTATATTGGTAATAATCCGGCAAAGGGGGGGTTATTCCGAGCGGGTTCAATGGACAATGGGGATGGAATAGCTGTTGGATGGCTAGGACACCCCGTCTTTAGAAATAAAGAAGGGCGTGAACTTTTTGTACGCCGTATGCCTACTTTTTTTGAAACTTTTCCGGTTGTTTTGGTAGACGGAGACGGAATTGTTAGAGCCGACGTCCCATTTAGAAGGGCAGAGTCTAAATATAGTGTCGAACAAGTAGGTGTAACTGTTGAGTTTTATGGTGGTGAACTCAATGGAGTTAGTTATAGTGATCCCGCAACTGTGAAAAAATATGCTAGACGGGCTCAATTGGGTGAGATTTTTGAATTAGATCGTGCTACTTTGAAATCCGATGGTGTTTTTCGTAGCAGTCCAAGAGGTTGGTTTACTTTTGGACATGCTTCGTTTGCTCTACTTTTCTTCTTTGGACACATTTGGCATGGTTCTAGAACCCTTTTCAGAGATGTTTTTGCTGGTATTGATCCAGATTTGGATGCTCAAGTAGAATTCGGGGCATTCCAAAAACTTGGAGATCCAACTACAAAAAGACAAACAGTCTGATGCAACATTGCTTTTTTTCTTATAGTTTCTGTTTGTGATTTTATTTAATTAGGTAGGGTCCTGTAGAAATCTTGATTTAAATCGCTGCCGTTTCTTTTATTCTTTCTTTATCCGTAGGGATATTCCCAAGTAAACAAAAACAAAACAGGTATGAAAGCTATAATTGTAAACCACAATCAAATTTATGGAAGCATTGGTTTATACATTTCTCTTAGTATCGACTTTAGGGATAATTTTTTTCGCTATTTTTTTTCGGGAACCACCTACAATTTCAACTAAAAAATGAAATAATTTTTCATTATCTTCATTGACGTAATCAGCCTCCAAATATTTGGAGGCTGATTACGTCAACTAGTCCCCGTGTTCCTCGAATGGATCTCTTAGTTGTTGAGAGGGTTGCCCAAAGGCAGTATATAGAGCATACCCAGTAAAACTTACAAGTAACCCAGATATAAAGATGGCGACTAGGGTTGCTGTTTCCATTATTATAGAATTGAAAGACCACAATGGATCTATGATAAGATCGTTTATTTACAACGGAATGGTATACAAAGTCAACAGATCGTAATGAATACAAAATAAGATTTATGGCTACACAAACTGTTGAAGATAGTTCTAGATCAGGTCCAAGAAGCACTACTGTAGGGAAGTTATTGAAACCATTGAATTCCGAATATGGTAAAGTAGCTCCTGGATGGGGAACGACCCCTTTGATGGGTGTTGCAATGGCTCTATTTGCGGTATTCCTATCTATTATTTTGGAGATTTATAATTCTTCTGTTCTACTGGATGGAATTTCAGTGAATTAGACCGAGAAGAATCTTGAGGTCCTGGCTTTTAGTTCGATATAAAAAGTAAATTTTGTAGGTCTAAAATTTTTAGCCTATTCTCCTTTGGTAGTTCGACCGCGAAATCTTTTTCTGCATTGTATATTTCCGGAATATGAGTGTGTGACTTGTTAGAATTGACCCTATGGATAGTACAGAGAGTGGGGTCTGTCATCTTTATCAAGATGGTTTTACTTCGTCGGATATTCATTCGAGTATCTGGAGCACGAAATAGATCAAATAGATCACAAAGCATTCGAACTATGATTCATACTTAAATACTTAGACCTCGTAGCCGGACTTCTTTCCGTTATATCTTATAAACTTTAATAAATCAAAATATTTTTCTACTTTTAATAAACTCTTATTTGGATCAAAGGACAAGCGCTTCTTTGTATTTTATGTTTTTAGTCATTATAGCTATTTTTTGATTGAATAAGTGATGATCCAACGGTTCTCACTCAGTGAACTTTGGACTTTGAAGGTTTCATTGAATTATCGTGGTTCTCGTATGAATCTGAGGTTTCAATTGATTAGTTAAGTAGGGTCTTAACAAGAGAATTCCTATCAATAATAAAGAAAACAAAAAAAAATCCGCATTCCCGTTCCATACAAATACCAAATTAAAAAGACAAAAAAGATAGGTAATCTAGAAAATTCAAGAGGCCTGTAACGATCAACACAACATAAAGACGAACGAGCTGACTTGATTTTTTGGCATTTAACCACAAAGAAGAGCTTTCGCGTTTTGACTCTTTCATATCTTTAAATAATATTGAATGAGAGAAAAGTTTAAAACTTTATATTTCATATCCATTTCAATCAGTATTTGGGTCTTTTTTTTTGTTTGAGCTGTACGAGATGAAATTCTCATATACAGTTCTTGGAGGGGGAGTAACCTTGGTTTACCTATCTCAATAAAGTTTATGATTGGTTCGAAGAACGTCTTGAAATTCAGGCGATTGCAGATGATATAACTAGTAAATATGTTCCTCCGCATGTCAACATATTTTATTGTCTAGGAGGAATTACTCTTACTTGTTTTTTAGTACAAGTAGCTACGGGATTTGCTATGACTTTTTATTACCGTCCAACTGTTACTGAGGCTTTTGCTTCTGTTCAATATATAATGACTGAAGCTAACTTTGGTTGGTTAATCCGATCAGTTCATCGATGGTCGGCAAGTATGATGGTCCTAATGATGATC